TAACCAACCCATCGCATCACATTATCTGGATCAAAAGAAGCAGTCAAAATATGATATTTTAGTCCTATCATTGTAGCAACTGAAATTTTTTTTGGCATAAACAATTTATTAGATTTATTGTCAAACAAAACAAAATTAAAATACAAAAAATAAAAAGGATACGGATAACTGGAAAGATGAGAGAAAGAAAAAAAAAAAAAGAATAGAAAAGATATAGGATTCCAATATGTAAGGTCTTTGAAACATCTCATAAAATAAAATGTAATAAAGCATGAATACAAATTCACACATAATTCGATGATATAAATATATTCATAAAAAAAAAATAAGAGCTTCGAGCCAATAACGACTAAGAGGGTTGTCTCAAGAACAAATTTAATTCCAAGCTCCGTTGTAAAATTCAGACCTAAGCATTAATCAAGAAGCGATGGGAACGATGGAACCCGTGAATACATAAGATTCAATTGAAAATGAATCTTGCTGATTCATTGGGAAGGATGGCGGAACGAACCAGGGACTGATTCATATATTCTGAAAAATAATAAGCTAACTCTACAGCTGAAATAGATATTAAAAGAGTCAACATTCGCCCGCGAAAATTCCTTTTATGCTTTTCTTTTTTATTTTCATTGAATTCCTCATATTTTAGCAATCCAATAGGATAAAAAATTTATTATAAAAAAAAGAAAAAAATATTCATTTTAAATGAAATTTTCATTTTTCATTCGCGAGGAGCCGGATGAGAAGAAACTCTCACGTCCGGCTCTGTAGTAGAGATGGAATTACAAAAAAACCATCAACTATAACCCAAAAAGAACTAAATTCCGTAAACAACATAGAGGAAGAATGAAGGGAATATCTTATCGGGGGAATTGTATTTGTTTCGGAAGATATGCTCTTCAGGCACTTGAACCTGCTTGGATCACGTCTAGACAAATAGAAGCAGGTCGGCGAGCAATGACACGAAATGCGCGTCGCGGTGGAAAAATATGGGTACGTATATTTCCCGACAAACCAGTTACAGTAAGACCCGCGGAAACCCGTATGGGTTCTGGGAAAGGATCTCCCGAATATTGGGTAGCTGTTGTCAAACCGGGTCGAATACTTTATGAAATAAGCGGAGTAGCCGAAAATATAGCCCGAAGGGCTATCGCAATAGCGGCATCGAAAATGCCTATACGAACTCAAGTCATTATTTCAGGATAAGAATGTAGAACTAAACGAAATGGATCTTTTGGATAAAAATAAATGGAAGTTTTTTTTTTGACAAACAATATTTCTTTTTCTTTTTCAACCTTTAGGGGTTATTTTTACATTGAAAGAACAGATAAAAACAAAATATGATTCAACCTCAGACCCATTTGAATGTAGCAGACAACAGCGGGGCTCGAGAATTGATGTGTATTCGAGTCATAGGAGCTAGCAACCGTCGATATGCTCGTATTGGTGACATTATTGTGGCTGTGATCAAAGAAGCAATACCCAATACACCCTTAGAAAGATCAGAAGTGATCAGAGCTGTAATTGTACGTACCTCTAAAGAACTCAAACGCGACAACGGTATGATAATACGATATGATGACAATGCTGCAGTTATAATTGATCAAGAAGGAAATCCAAAAGGAACGCGAATTTTTGGTGCGATTGCCCGGGAATTGAGACAAAACTTTACTAAAATAGTTTCATTAGCTCCTGAGGTATTATAAGAAGAGAAGTCGAATATTTAAATGAAAATGAAATAGTAGATAGTAGATTGTGTATCACGTATATACCTTTCATTTTTTTTATTAATTAATAATTGAATAATAACTAATAAAAAGGCATGTTGATTATATCAAATTTTTGGGACACCACTTATTTTAGTTCATCATGGGTAGGGACACTATTGCTGATATAATAACCTCTATACGAAATGCTGACATGAATCGAAAAGAAACGGTTCGAATAGTATCTACTAACATCACTGAAAACATTGTTAAAATACTTTTACGAGAAGGCTTTATTGAAAATGCGAGAAAACATCAAGAAAGAAACAAATATTTTTTGGTTTTAACTCTGCGACATAGACGAAATAAGAAAGGTCCTTATAAAAATACTTTACATTTAAAAAGGGTTAGTCGGCCTGGTTTACGAATCTATTCTAACTATCAACGAATTCCTAGAATTTTAGGTGGAATGGGAATTGCAATTCTTTCTACCTCTCGAGGTATAATAACGGATCGGGAGGCTCGATTAGAAGGAATTGGCGGAGAAATTTTATGTTATATATGGTAATCCCTATAATATCCGAATTGGATCCAAAATTTCCTATTTGTGAACAAAAAAAGAAACAGGGCGACTTGTCTAATATCACTCCTCTATTAGTTGATACTTTAAGGGGGTTTTATCTGGAATGAAAGAACAAAAATGGATTCATGAGGGTTTGATTACTGAATCACTTCCTAATGGTATGTTCTGGGTTCGTTTAGATAACGAAGATCTGATTCTAGGTTATGTTTCAGGAAGGATACGACGTAGTTCTATACGAATCCTACCAGGAGATAGAGTTAAAATTGAAGTAAGCCGTTATGATTCAAGCAGAGGTCGTATAATTTATAGACTCCGCAACAAGGATTCGAACGATTAAGCAGTTTTTCAATTTCAACACTCCTTTCGACAAGAATACAATTCAAGATTCAAAATATCAAGAAACTTATTTTCTTCCAAGAAATAGATTCAAAATTAAAACGAAGGAAAAATATGAAAATAAGGGCTTCTGTTCGTCAAATTTGTGAAAAATGTCGACTGATCCGTAGACGGGGACGAATTATAGTAATTTGTTCTAACCCAAAACATAAACAACGACAAGGATAATAATTCTACTATAAACTAAAAACTAAAAGGAACTTTTTAAAAGTTAAAAGAATTGCTAAAATATTTGATTGATGTAAAAAAACGAAAGGATTTGTTTTGACATGAAATGGATATATCCATATATTTTTGATTTATATTTATGAGATGATAAAATATGGCAAAACCTATACCAAAAATTGGTTCACGTAGAAATGGACGTATTAATTCACGTAAAAGTGCACGTAAAATACCAAAGGGTGTTATTCATGTTCAAGCAAGTTTCAATAATACCATTGTGACTGTTACAGATGTACGAGGTCGAGTGGTTTCTTGGGCTTCTGCCGGTACTTGTGGATTCAGGGGTACAAAAAGAGGGACACCATTTGCAGCTCAAACTGCAGCAAGCAATGCTATTCGTACAGTGGTGGAACAAGGTATGCAACGAGCAGAAGTCATGATAAAGGGTCCTGGTCTCGGAAGGGATGCAGCCTTACGGGCTATTCGTAGAAGCGGTATACTATTAAGTTTCGTACGAGACGTAACCCCTATGCCGCATAATGGCTGTAGGCCTCCTAAAAAAAGACGTGTTTAAAAATAAAAATTCAAGAGATTGCAAGAGAAATAAATAATTCAAAGATATGATCAATTTTGTAAAATATTACTATGGTTCGAGAGAAAATAAGAGTATCTACTCGGACACTTCAGTGGAAATGTGTTGAATCAAGAACAGATAGTAAATGTCTTTCTTATGGGCGCTTTATTCTCTCTCCACTTATGAAAGGTCAAGCGGATACAATAGGCATTGCGATGCGAAGAGCGTTACTTGGAGAAATAGAAGGAACATGTATCACACGTGCAAAATCTGAGAAAATACCACACGAATACTCTACCATATTAGGTATTCAAGAATCAGTACCTGAAATTTTAATGAATTTGAAAGAGATAGTATTGAAAAGTAATCTATACGGAACTTGTGAGGCGTCGATTTGCGTTAAGGGCCCCAGATGTGTAACTGCTCAAGATATCATCTTGCCTCCTTATGTAGAAATAGTTGACAATACACAACATATAGCTAGCTTGACGGAACCAATTGATTTGTGTATTGGATTACAACTCGAGAGAAATCGTGGATATCATATAGAATCGCCAAATAACTTTCAAGACGGAAGTTATCCTATAAATGCTCTATTCATGCCTGTTCGAAACGTGAATCATAGTATTCATTCTTATGGAAATGAGAATGAAAAACAAGAGATACTTTTTCTTGAAATATGGACAAATGGAAGTTTAACTCCGAAAGAAGCACTTTATGAAGCCTCCCGGAATTTAATTGATTTATTTCTTCCTTTTCTACATGCAGAAGAAGAAAACTTACATTTAGAGGACAATGAAAGCAAAGTTTCTTTACCCCTTTTTACCTTTCACAATAGATTGACTGAAATAAGGAAAAATAAAAAAAAAATAGCATTGAAATCCATTTTTATTGACCAATTAGAATTGCCACCTAGGATCTACAATTGCCTCAAAAAATCCAATATACACACACTATTGGATCTTTTGAGTAACAGTCAAGAAAATCTTATTAAAATGGAGCATTTTCGCATAGAAGACGTAAAACAAATATTTGGTACTCTAGAAAAGCATTTCGTAATTGATTTAAAAAACAAAAGATGAAAAAAATTGATTGAATTTTACAGAATAGAGCAAAAATTTAATTGAATTATTGAATAGATGTATCTAGGGAAAATTCACTTTGAAGCGACTATTCCCTAGATACACACGTCGTATTATTTCATAATTGAATCAATTTAAAAAAGTCCTAAAGTTAAAGATTTATCAATGGGTAATGTTGCTCCAATACCTAACCAAAGGGCCACTATGGTACCAACCAAAAAGACAGTTGTAGCTACTGGACGACGAAATGGATTTTGGAATTTATTAACATTCTCTAAAAAAGGAACTGTTAATAATCCCGTAGGTACTGAAACCATTAAAAGAACGCCTAATAACTTATTTGGTACTGTACGAAGTATTTGAAATACAGGAAAAAAATACCATTCGGGTAATATTTCCAAAGGAGTTGCAAACGGATCCGCCGGCTCACCAATCATTGATGGTTCTAAAACCGCTAAGCCTACGTTACATGCAATAGTACCTAAAATTACTAC